ATAATAATTATATATCTATATAATAATAGATATCATTTTTTCTATATAATATTCTAATAATCCATAGAAAATATATATAGAATATATATATTAATATATATATAGAATTATAGAATAATATATTCTAGAAAAATATATATATATAGATTTATATAATATAGATTTTAATAAGAATATATTAGATTAAAATAAGAATATATTAAAAATAAAATGAAAATTGAATATTCAAAAAATCACTAAAACAAAATCAAGAAATTCAAATAAATAATTTTGGAAATTGACTCAAAAATTTGTATTCATTCTGAAAAAGAATGATTCGAGTAGAATATAGAGATAGGAAAAAAAAGCGGGTAGCGGGAATCGAACCCGCATCGTTAGCTTGGAAGGCTAGGGGTTATAGTCGACGTTTGTTCATCATTTTTAACGTCTCTAATTCAAAACCGAACGTGAAACTTTTGTTTCATTCGGCTCCTTTACGGAATAAATTCAGAAATAAAAGACGTGAAAAAAAGATTAACCCATAACATCTATGTCAGCCTTTCCGTATAAATACATTTAAAACACCTTGCTTTTTAGATGATCCCTATAGTAGATAGAAGAGAGTATTTTTACAATCCGTTTTTTCTAGTTACTTCGTTCTCTATTTCTATTTCAGAGAATCTTTAGGAAAAGAATAAGATTTCCATCGAGCTAAAAAAAATGTCGATGTCTCTAGTAAACTAAAGCAATCGTTTAATAGCTATTTTGCTTCAATCTCTCCTATACAAAAAATGGAAGATTTAGTTACGATTAGAAAAAAAAACTTTCTATAACTTTCCCCATGGATCCTTTACTCATACTCAAAAAAATTGGGATTTTTGATACAATTAACAAAAAACTTATGTTTCATAATATTAGAATTCCATTTTTTCAATTTAGAATTGATTCTTCTTGGATACAAACTACGATAATTTATATTATTCCTCGAATTGTTCGTTGAAAGGAATAAAGGATTAAACCCCTTTAAGTAAGAAATAAAGTTTTTGATCGGGATATGAATCAAACGAGGGATCCCTTAACTTTTAATGGGATCCTTAGAACGAATCGCACTTTTACCACTAAACTATACCCGCTGCTACAATGCTATTATTCCAAATAAATGGACTTTTTGTCGAACCTAGGAATCTGTCGTAATAAAATAAAAAATAAATAGTAACATACGTTTATACTAATTAAGAGTGTTGACATGTTTCGTAAGGGGGCCGACCCCTGATCAATTATCAATTCAAAAAAAAAGGGGGCGAATCTAAGTTTTTGATTTTGTCAAATCAAATATACATTAATAAAAATCATTGTTATCCCGGATTCATGGGGCTGTATCAAAACTAAAAAAAGGAATGGGAATAAATAGAAATATGAGATATATATATTCATTTATATATATATAAATGAATATATAAATGAATAGAATAGTAATAATAATATAGAATATTTTTAATAATATATATGTAATGTTCTATAATTATAATAATGAAATGACCATTAGAAATAGAAAGAATCAAATAGAAAAAGAGATAAGATATAAATAAAAAAGTCGTTTTTCAAGCCCTACTTTTTGTTCTGTTTGTTTAGGCAATGTAACATAAACATAATCTATTTATTTAAATATATTATGTTTGGGGAGAGATGGCTGAGTGGACTAAAGCGTCGGATTGCTAATCCGTTGTACGAATTTTTGTACCGAGGGTTCGAATCCCTCTCTTTCCGTCGATGATTTGGTATTTTTTTTTCTTTTGAACTTATATAGCTTCCTTTGTTTGTTTTCCTTTTTTTTTATTTACCTGTTAAAGATGTAAAAGAGATACAATCCTCAAATTTTTTTGTAAAATCTAGTACAAGAAAGGAAAACATAGAAAACTAGAAATATATTTTTTTTATTCTTCACGTCCTGGATTACGTCCTGGATCGTTAGATAGGAATCCGAAGATGAAAAGAGAAACAAAGAATATCACTACTGTGTAAACAAATAGTTTTAGAGTAAGCATTACAAAATCTCCAAGATAATAAAAAAAAAGACAGAGAAAGAGAATAGATTCTCTTATCTAACACATTTTGTTTCTTTTGTTACAAAATTTCTCAGAAATAAAGTGATTTCAAGGAAATGTAACAAAATTCGGAAATTTCTTTGTAGTAAGAGCCGAGTCCTTTATTACTATTAATAAAATATTTGTATTACAAAAGATTTTATTTCATAGCCACAACCCAAGTACTGGTGGACTCAAATCTAATAATAGAAGGATTTCTCAGTGAAAAAAAAAAGCGTAAGAATGAAATGAGGAAAAAATGAGATGGTCCGGACTTCTCTTGTATATACAAGAATTTCCATATTTGAATCGAGGATTCACACTGTAAGACTTATCTGATCTTTTTTTTCCAATTTTTGTTTTCGAATAAATTCCTAATTTTTTTTCAGACATTTATTCAAATGCAAGATCTCATCGAAAACTTACAGCAGCTTGCCAAACAAAAGCTAAAAGAAAAAAGAGTACAGGTATTACTGGCATAACATCCACAATTGGATTCAAAAAAGCATAGGCTTCAGGTAATTTCGCCAAGAAAAAACTACTTGAATAAAGGGCGGAGTGAATACAAATACAGACCAAACTAAAGATATTAAGCATAACAAACATTTTGTTCCTTAAGAAAATTTACTGTTTTTTTTTTTTTATTACAATCTTTATTGTATATTATTGTATATATATAATTTTTTTTAGACTATATTCAGAAGTTTAGATACATAATTAATATAATTTTTTGTATATACATAATTAATATATCTATTAATATATATTTAGATTCTAATATTCTATTTAATATATTATTAGAATATATTAAATAGAATTATATATAATATTAAATAGAATTATATATAATACAATTAAAAAAAAAAATATCAAATACAATCAGACCCTCCAAAATCCTTATTTGATTTGAATTTATCTAGTTAAAAATCTTTCCAGTCTGAAAAAAAAAAAAGAAGAAATAAGACTTTCATACAATATCTTAATTGAATTCTATGTAATGATCAAGAATTTCAGTCTTATTCTATATCTACGTATAGAAAACTCCTAGCAACAATTTATTCTATGGATTGGGGGGGGGTAGAGTTGACGAATAACCAATACCAATAATAGTGTTTATTAAATTCATTGAATGTCGAATCAAAAATGGGGCGTGGCCAAGCGGTAAGGCAACGGGTTTTGGTCCCGCTATTCGGAGGTTCGAATCCTTCCGTCCCAGAGGATATCCATTCCTGATGTATATCCTATTTGAATCAAAATTGTATCTCAGGATATAAAAATGACCCCTTTTTATTAATCATTCGTCTCTAATCTAAATAGAGTCGCTTTTGAATCGACATCTTCAAACTTTATTTTTTTTTTTCCTTTTTTTTTAATCACTGTGGATAATAAAAAAAAAAGAAATTTGAGTTCATATATATATATATTTCTTTTATTTTTATATTATATTTATATATATTGATTTGAATCAATTTTTCATAAAATATCGATTTAATTTGAGGTATTTTTGACTTCTTTAGATTTCGAAATTTTCCATTCATATAGAAAGAAAACCTAGAAGTAAAAAGGATAGATTATTATGTATCGATTGAATCAATGACTATTCACGATTTCATAATTGAATCAATTACATACCGGATCCAAACTAAAGGAATGTTATGGTAAAACTTCGTTTGAAACGATGTGGTAAAAAGCAACGTGCGACTTGAAAGACATGATTAGATTAGCTGTGGATTCTTACATCCGCTATCTTTTTCTAGTATGTATATAGAAATATATATATAAATATATAGAAATGGAAGTGCTCTTGGCTCGACATCGTTTGTTCTGTTCCACTAGAACTCATTGTTTAGGGGACGGGAGAGGGGTTGATGATGTAAATAGTACACGATGGAGCTCGAGTTGATTCATTTCTGAGGGGCAAGTATCTAAGGTTAGTAAAAATGAATAAGTTAGAACAACTTCGTAAGTATATTTTTGATAAAGAAATCGAAAGGATCCAATTTAAGCAAGGTTAAAAAAGTAAAATTTGTTCTAATTGGTAAAACTTTTTCGATCAAAAGTGTATCCGAGGGAATAAACCTTCTATTTGTATGATTCGTTGAGAGAAATAAAAAGAAATGGTATGTTGCTGCCATTTTTGAAACGATTAAAGATCCCCGAAGTAATGTCTAAACCCAATGATTCAAGGAAAAGCTAAAAGATCCTGTAACAAGTAAATACCATTTTTAATTGTCTCAAAAATTCCATTAGAATTTGACATTCTATTAGAATGAAGAAAAAAATGGATTCTAAATAAGACGGGCAAGAAAAGGGGGTAGAGACCGCTCAATAAATGAAATACCTAAGGGTTTTCCTTTGAGAGTTATCCAATTTGAGTTATGAGGTTGCGAATACGAGGAGTTTTTTTTTAGAAAGAAAAAAGAAAAGAATAAGAAAAAAAACTTTAATCACAGTCTAATTGATTTCATGATTTTATTGATCTATTTTACATATTTTATACATAGACATATTGAATTTTCTCGAGCCGTACGAGGAGAAAACTTCTTATACGTTTCTATGGGGGGGTGTATTATTCATCTATATCTATCCCAATGAGCCGTTTATCGAATCGTTGCAATTGATGTTCGATCCCGAAGAGGGGGAAGAGATCTTCGTAAAGTGGGTTTTTATGATCCAATAAAGAATCAAACCTATTTAAATATTCCTCTTATTCTATATTTCCTTGAACAGGGCGCTCAACCTACAGGAACTGTTCAGGATATTTCAAAAAGGGCCGGTGTTTCTTTGGAACTTTCCCCTACTCAACAAACGAAAGTTAATTAATGAAAAAAAGGAGGGTGTGGATGACTTGTATATAGATTTATAGAACTCTTTTCTTTTTTATCCCCCCTCCCGCTCTCCATACCCAATTTTCGATTTCTTATTGTTAACATAAAATGATATTTTGGATAGCCAAAAAAATGGATTTTTATCGGTCTTCAAAATGAAAAAAAAAAAATGGATAGAGATTGTAGAAAAATAGATATATAGGAAAAGGCAAATGAATACTGACTAAATGAACTCATTGGGTCTATAAATTATTACCCCCAATGAGGTTTCTTTTTTTTTTTTCATTTAAATATAATAAAAAGAAGAGAATTCAAAAATCTTATTCTATATTATCAATATTTCATATTCTATCTTTTTTTTATTTCTTTTATTATTGAATAAAATATTTCTAGTTATTAGAATACGTTTTTTTTCTAAAAAAAGGGGGGGGAATCGAATTGAAAAAGAATTACAGCACATATAGTGACATATATAGTGAAATAATACTACAGGTTCTCACGAAAAAGAATCTTTTTTTTTTACTCACTCGATCATTTTTATTATCAGTTACCAATTCTAGTGATTGGATTTATTATATCGTTTTTTGATAGTAAATAAATGAGATAGAATATTAAAAATATTCGATTTTAATAATTTTTCATCGAATGACTATTCATCTATTGTCTTTTTTTGTTAATAGAGGAAGATAACTCTATGGAAAAATGGTGGTTCAATTCTATGTTGTTTAATAGGCAGTTAGAATACGGGTGTGGGTTAAGAAAATCAATGGATAGTTTTGGTCCTATTGAAAATACCCGTGTAAGTGAAGACCCAATTTTTATTGATATGGAAAAAGACTTTCCTAGCTGGAATTATAGTGACAATTCTAGTTACAGTAATGTTGATTATTTAGTCGGTGTCAGGAACATCCAGAATTTCCTATCTGATAAAACAATTTTAGTTAGGGATAACAATAGCAAGAGGAACAGTTATTCCATATATTTGGATATTGAAAATAAGATTTTGGAGATTGACAACGATCATTCTTTTCTAAGTGAACCAGAAAGTCTTTTTTATAGCTATAAGAATTCTAGCTATTTTAATAATGTCTTTAAGAGATATGATGATCATTACGTGTATGATATTAAATCTAGTTGGAATAATGACATTCATAGTTGCATTGAGAGTTTTCTTCGTTCTCAAATCTGTATTGGTAGTCACATTTTAGGTGAGAATGATAAATACAATGACAGTTACTTTTATAGTTATATTTGTGGTAAGGTCAGAAATAGTAATGAAAGCGATAGTTCTAGTATAATAACTTTCACGAATGATATAAATGAAAAAGATTTAACTAGAAGAGAGAGTTCTAATGATCTCGATGAAACTCAAAAATACAAGCATTTATGGATTGAATGCGAAAATTGTTATGGATTAAATTATAAGAAATTTTTGAAATCAAAAATGAATATTTGTGAACATTGTGGATATCATTTGAAAATGAGCAGTTCAGATAGAATCGAACTCTCGATTGATCCAGGTACTTGGAATCCTATGGATGAAGACATGGTCTCTCTGGATCCAATTGAATTTCATTCGGAAGAGGAACCTTATAAAGATCGTATGGATTCTTATCAAAGAAAGACAGGATTAACTGAGGCTATTCAAACGGGCACAGGTCAACTAAACGGTATTCCTGTAGCTATTGGGATTATGGATTTTCAGTTTATGGGGGGTAGTATGGGATCCGTAGTAGGTGAGAAAATCACCCGTTTGGTCGAATATGCTGCCAATCAACTTTTACCTCTTATTCTAGTATGTGCGTCCGGAGGAGCACGTATGCAAGAAGGAAGTCTGAGCTTAATGCAAATGGCTAAAATTTCTTCTGCTTTATATGATTATCAAACAAATAAAAGGTTATTCTATGTATCCATCCTTACATCTCCTACTACTGGGGGGGTGACAGCTAGTTTTGGCATGTTGGGGGATATCATTATTGCCGAACCCAATGCTTACATTGCATTTGCGGGTAAAAGAGTAATTGAACAAACGTTGAATAAGACAGTACCCGAAGGTTCACAAGCAGCTGAATATTTATTCCATAAGGGCTTATTTGATTCAATCGTACCGCGTAATACTTTAAAGGGGGTTTTAAGTGAGTTATTTCAGCTCCATGCTTTCTTGCCTTTGACTCAAAATGAAAAATCTAGCAGAGCCTAAAATTAAAATATTTTTCTTTTTTTCATTTTCCAAATTCCAATAAAAATTCCAAACAAATAAAATTAATTGAAAGGTGTATTATCATACATATGTTTCTTGGAGAAATAGAAGGCGAAATCCATCCATTATTTTCTATGTTCTACACTCCTTATTATATATATTAAATTTTTATTATAAAATTTTTATTATATATATTTCTTTTTTTTTTTATTAATTTATTTCTTATTTATTCTATTTTATACTCATACTCAATATACTCATTTATACTCATTATATAGACTGAATATCTATAATATAGAACATATATATTCTATATATTAACTTAGCTATACTTAGTATAATTTATCAAATATACTTATACTAAGTATATTTGAATTCTAGTGATTAGAGACTATCTTTATAAAAACAATATAAGAAAAAAAAAGAAAACAATATAAGAAAAAATATATATATATATGATATGAGATTTATATAAATATATATATAACAGGTACAAATATTAAATCGAGGTACCCATTCTATGATAAACTTACCCTCCTTTTTTGTGCCTTTAGTGGGCCTAGTATTTCCGGCAATTGCAATGGCTTCTTTATTTCTTCATGTTCAAAGGAACAAGATTTTTTAGATACGGACAGTAGGCACAAATCAGATATATATTTAGATCAGGAAGCAATTCGATGAATTACTGTTAAAGGTTTCCATCAAAATAGTGCTAGTTGATGAGAGTTACTTCGGAAACAAAGAAAAGTCAAGTAAAATGAATTTACTTGGGTTATCTATTTTCCCAATTCTAATAAAACAAAACTAGATCTAATATGGATTGGCGATCAGAACATCTATTGATAGAACTTAAAGCGGGGTCTCGAAAAACAAGTAATTTCTGCTGGGCCTTTATCCTTTTTTTAGGTTCATTAGGTTTCTTGTTGGTTGGAACTTCCAGTTATCTTGGTAGGGATTTGTTATCTTTATTTCCGTCTCAGCAAATTCTTTTTTTTCCACAGGGGATGGTTATGTCTTTCTATGGAATCGCGGGTCTCTTTATTAGTTCTTATTTGTGGTGTACAATTTGGTGGAATGTGGGTGGTGGTTATGATCGATTCGATAAAAAAGAGGGAATAGTGTGTATTTTTCGTTGGGGATTTCCTGGAAAAAATCGTCGTATTTTTCTCCGATTCCTTATGAACGATGTTCAGTCCATCAGAATTTTTAATCAGTCCACCAAAATTAGTAAAGAGGGTATTTATCCTCGTTGTATCATTTATATGGAAATCCGAGGACAGGGATTCATTCCCTTGACTCGTATTGACGAGAATTTTACTACACAACAAATTGTAGACAAAGCTGGGGAATTGGCCTGTTTCTTGCGTGTACCAATTGAAGTACTTTGGTAAAAAAAAAAGAGATTAACTGAAAAATGAATGCTTCCTTAGGGAAAAGAGATTTTATTTTTCGAAATTTTTCTATTTTGTTTTGATAGAAGAGGCCTTCTTTGGTTTCGAAATCGGACTAATATTCATTACGCGAAGTGCTCCTTCATGTATTCATCAAAAAAAGGGGTAATTGCTTCGAATCTTGGCAATTGATATCTTTTTAAACAATATCTTTTTCTTAATTCAAAAATTGGCAGTGGATTCTTTCCATTCCATTTTTTAGTCTATTTCTGTATTCTTTCTAAATTAAAAGACTAACTCCCGAATTGAAAAGAAAAAAAGACGCGGGAATAGATTCTATATTTATATATATAAATATAAAGGCTCTAGGACTTGTAATAGAACTTATGCTTGATACAAACATTATTATCATCCTATAGAGTTGACGAATGAGATGAAGCTGAGTTCCTTAAATAAAGACGAAAAATGGCAAAAAAGAAAGCATTCATTCCCTTTCTATATTTTACACCTATAGTCTTTTTGCCCTGGTGCATCTCTTTCACATTTAAGAGATGTCTGAAATCTTGGGTTACTAATTGGTGGAATACTAGGCAATCCGAAATCTTCTTGAATGATATTCAAGAAAATAATATTCTAAAAAAATTCATAGAATTCAAAGAACTGTTCCTCTTGGATGAAATGCTAAAGGAATACCCGGAAACACGTCTACAAAATCTTCGTATCGAAATATACAAAGAAACCATCCAATTGATCAAGGCGCACAACGAGGATCGTATCCATGCGATTTTACACTTCTCGACAAACATAATCTGTTTCGTTATTCTAAGTGGTTATTCAAGTCTAGGTAATCAAGAACTTATTATTCTTAACTCGCGGGTTCAAGAATTCCTATATAATTTAAGTGACACAATAAAAGCTTTTTCCATTCTTTTATTAACTGATTTATGTATAGGATTCCATTCGACCCATGGTTGGGAACTAATGATTGGTTCCGTCTATAAGGATTTTGGATTTGCTCAGAATGATCAAATTATATCTGGTCTTGTTTCCACTTTTCCAGTCATTTTAGATACAATTTTAAAATATTGGATTTTCCGTTATTTAAATCGCGTATCTCCTTCACTTGTAGTGATTTATCATTCAATGAATGACTGAAAAAAAAGATCCACTGATCATATTTGAAAGTTTGTTATTTTATTTTGTACAAAAGCTAAACAACATTCAAATATTTTGCTTTCTAGCTACCCAAGCCAAGGGATTCTTCCCATATTCCAGGAAATTTATTTCAGTAAATAGCAGAATCATGGATAGGATAGGGAACTATGCCAGCAACCTACCAAATTTTATTGTAGAAAAATTATCAGGATCAATGATTGGACCATGCAAACTAGAAAAGCCTTTTCTTGGATAAAGGAAGAGATTACTAGATCTATTTCCGTATCGCTCATGGTATATATAATAACTCGAGCACCCATTTCAAATGCATATCCCATTTTTGCACAGCAGGGTTATGAAAAT